GATTCCCGAGTAACCGGTTGAGCCGCTAAAGTAGCTAAAGTGGTGATAAATCCCGTCAGTAAAATAGGGCCTATAGAGAGTCCATCTATTCCGAATCTCCAGTAAAAATCAAAAAATTGGATCCATTTATAATTCTCCGTCAACTGGATTAATGGATCGTCCAATTGGAAATGATAACAGAATGCATAGGTTGTTATAAGGAGATTCATTAAGCATATCCAAATAGTATACCACCTAATTACCTTATTTCCTCTATGGGGAAATAAGAAGATTAAGGAACCCGCGGATATTGGGAAAACTACAACTATTGTTAACCAAGGAAAAAAATTCGTGGTAAAAATAAGATACACTTGGGCCAGAAAAACCCGTGCTCAAAATGGAAAAAAAAATCTTTTCCACTTTGAGCACGGGTTTTTGTCAGTAAAAAAAAGGTATTCGTATGTGGTTTTTTGAAACGTATCAATAAGCTAGACCCATGCTTCGAGTTGTTTCATGCCATAAATAAACTCGAACACTCAAGAAATCTGTCGGACAGGCGGATTCACACCTCTTACAACCAACACAGTCCTCTGTTCTTGGAGCAGAAGCTATTTGCTTAGCTTTACATCCGTCCCAAGGTATCATTTCTAATACATCTGTGGGGCAGGCTCGGACACATTGAGTACATCCTATACATGTATCATAAATCTTTACTGAATGAGACATTGGCTCTATTAATTTTGGAACATCAGCAATTTTCGATCTAGTAAACTTGTAAATGAATCATATATTTCGACACCAGATGAATCAATGATTTACCAGAATTTTTCTAATCAATCTACCTCTGGATCAATTCATAACAGAGGGCCAAGATACTTTGATTTCTTACGTTTTCGCAAACATGATCATACGTTATCATACATGCGAATTTGAATTGATAAATATTCGAATTTCAATATTCGAAATTCCAATTTTTCTAATTAATACTATTTATTCAACAAATTCGATTGATTGATACGAGTTGATTTTCTGTTACGATAAATTGACGAAACAATAGCCGGTCCAATAGCTGCTTCAGCGGCTGCGATAGCTATAACAAAAATGGAAAAAATATTTCCTTTTAATTGGCGACTATCAAAAAAATCAGAAAAAGCTACGAAATTTATATTAACCGCATTCAGTATAAGTTCAAGACACATAAGGGCTCTAACCATATTTCGGCTTGTGATCAATCCGTAGATACCGATAGAAAATAAATAGGCACTCAAAACAAGTACATGTTCGAGCATCATTGACCAACTCCTTATCAATTTTGATTCATTTCAATATGAACAACACTTCAACAGATTCGATTGACTAGAGAATATAACAAGTACAGACAAAAAGAAGATATTGGTAATAAGTCGAATAATCAAATTATTTTAAACATAAACAATCTTTCACTTTCCCATTCACATGTAAAATTCAAAGGAAATGGAGATAAAATAAATAGAACAAAATGGAATTTAGATTGATATTACTAGTTCTATTCTTACTGGCGAGCCACGACAATTGCACCTATCAAAGCAGCTAAAAGAATTATTGAAATGAGTTCAAATGGAAGAAAAAAATCTGTTGATAAATGAATTCCAATTTGTTGACTATTATTTATCAAATCTTGCTCTATAATCTGATTTGATCTTGTAGTCCAAATAATCCCGTACCATGATATATCTGGAATAGTAGTTATTAGTGAAACAAAAATACTTGTACAAACCACCAAAGTAACTCCATCCCCAACGGTCCAAAGATGAAAATCTTGGTAATATTCTGAACCATTTATGAACATCACAGCAAATATGATTAAAACGTTTATAGCTCCTACGTAAATAAGTAGCTGTGCTGCAGCTACAAAATGGGAGTTTGATAAAATATAGAATAAAGATATACAAACAAGAACCAGTCCCAACGAAAAGGCAGAAAAAATTGGGTTGGTAAATAATACTACTCCTAGACTTCCTAATACAAGACCTGATCCCAGAAAGATTAAAAGAAAATCATGTATCGGTTCAGGTAAATCCATTAGATGAAAAAGAAAAGATAAATAAATTGAAATTTCATGACCTTATTGATACGACCAGGAAAAGATTTTATATACTAAATTCCTAATTGAATTAAATCCTAAGGAGTGTGAATTCATCTAGGTACAGTTATAGGACGAATCTAATTCTTTATACGAACGAGTATTCGAAACTATTTCGAAACTATAAACTATATTATTAAGAAAATTATATAAATCTAAATATAAATACAGAATCTTATTTGAATTGAATTGTTCGAATTGTATAATCGTCAATTACTGACATTGGTAAACGGCCCAAAGCAATTTGATTATAATTCAATTCGTGACGATCATAAGTCGAAAGTTCATATTCTTCAGTCATTGATAAACAATTTGTTGGACAATACTCAACGCAGTTACCACAAAATATACAGATCCCAAAATCAATACTGTAATTAAGCAATCGTTTCTTTCGAATATCAGTTTCCAGTTTCCAATCAACAACGGGTAGATCTATAGGACATACACGAACACATACTTCACAAGCAATGCACTTATCAAATTCAAAATGGATTCGACCGCGGAAACGTTCCGATGTTATTAATTTTTCATAAGGATATTGAATAGTTACAGGTAAACGATTTGCGTGGGCTAAGGTAATCATGAAACTTTGACCAATGTATCTTGCAGCTCGTACTGTTTGTTGACCATAATTCATGAACCCAGTTACCATAAGGAACATATCGTGAATATCTATGAATATTTTTGTTTTGTTTCTTTCTCTTGTTTGAGACAAGTTATGAATATTGAATATCAATCTTTTACAGTGAAAATAGTCGAAACGAAGTTGTTAATAATAGATTACCCAGAGAAATAGGTAAAAGAAATTTCCATCCAAGATTTAATAATTGATCCATTCTTAGCCTAGGCAAAGTCCATCTTGTTGTGATAGAAAGGAACAAGAACAAATAAGTTTTAGCTAATGTAATAAAGATACCAATTGTAGTTCCAAAAACTCCACATGTTTTATTTATTTCAAAAAGCTCAGAAACAAATATGTACGGAATAGAGATATTCCAACCGCCCAAGTAAAGAACTGTTACAAATAATGAAGAAACTAATAAGTTTAAATAGGAAGCAACGTAAAATAAACCAAATTTTATACCCGAATATTCGGTTTGATAACCTGCTACTAATTCTTCTTCTGCTTCTGGTAAATCAAAAGGTAATCTTTCACATTCCGCTAGGGAAGAAATTAGAAAAATGATAAAACCTATAGGTTGACGCCATAAATTCCATCCCCAAAAACCATATTTTGATTGCGCGTCAACTATATCAACTGTACTTAAACTGTTAGATAATCCTAGTCGGTGATAACATTACTGTTCCCATCGCTATTACAGAACCGTACATGAGATTTTCACCTCATACGGCTCCTCGAAGGTCATAAATAAATCTAAGGGACCGGGCCGGTTATTTATCTTGATATATCCCTAGGATAGATAGGATTCAAATCCATTGGACGGTCCTGAATTAGACCAATTGAATTCTGTCTGTTATAATAATAAATACAAAAAAGGTACTTCCGAATTGATCTCATCCCTTAATAATTTGAATTTGTTGAGTAATAATTGAACTCTTCAATTCAATAAAATACTCCTTTAGAATTCTCAATAACCCGTCGTTTTTGATTACGAAAAAAAATTCGACATTAGTTTATGAAAAATGACATAAATTGTATTTCCATGAATATGGATATAAGAAAGAATCAAAAGGGATCCCTCTTTTTTTTATTGTATTCTATTCTTTTGTTTTTTTTTTCGTTCCTATTCTTCTTTTTTTTATGTGCAAAACAAAAAGGGACTTAAAAAAAGATTAAAGGATTATTTCGTTTCTGATAGTTATTTATTTAATGAGTGGATAGGAGCATACTCTGGATCGGAATTGTGGGGAGTACTGCCTGATTTTTTCTACCAACTTAAAGCCCCAATTTGTATTCTTTTTATATTATGCGGAAATGCTCTTTTGGAGAATTTACATAATCTCCATTACTAATCCTTTGTGTATCTTGGTGTTTCTAACCATCCACGCATTTTTTATCAATCTCCCCTTATGGTAATAGATGTATGGTAATTCATACAAACGATAGTGAAAACTCAATAAGGTTGGTCTTTTGAGCCCGCTTCAAAACAGGATGACTAATCAACCAATTTTGGGGTAAACGCTTTCTTCCGTTTATCATTTTTTTTCACTTAATTCTTATACATAGAAAATGAGACTCAATATTTTTACTGCAGATTCAAATGAAATTCAAATCATAGTATATTAATTCTATATCTATATATTATATTATATCTTAATATATATATATATTAAGATATTAAGAATTTGAAAGAATTTTATATTAATATTATATTAAATAGTTTAAATTAAAATAGTTTATTATATTCTTAAATATAAATATTCTATATTCAAAATACAAATATATATCTATAAATATAAAATATATATCTATTTTTTTTCATTTTATTACTAAATAGATTGAATTTCAATTTCATTAAATTAATAATTAAAATTAGAGAATATTATAGAATATTAGAATATTAAATCAATGAATAATGAATAAATGGAAGCTGTTTTATTTCACTCATATAACTATCTGATTTAGTTCATCAATCCGAATTCCGAATAAAAATAATGAAAATCCAAAATCAGGATATCTATTCCATTTTTTCTACCCCTTTCCTATAAATTTCCTATAAAGAAGAAAAGAAATAAAGACGAAAAGAAAGGAGCATGGAAAAGTTTCTGTCTCAACGAATCACACGTAGAGATATTGATAACACACATAGAGTTAATGGTATTTCATAACTAATCGATTGAGCAGCAGCCCGTAGACCACCCAAAAAGGAATATTTATTATTTGACCCATATCCTGACATAAGAAGTCCAATGGGAGCAATACTCGAAATAGCAATCCATAAAAAAACACCGATATTCAGATCAGCTAAAACAAAGTTATAGCCAAAAGGAATTACTGAATAGCTTACTAGAATTGATATGACTGATATGGATGGTCCAATACTGAATAAACGAATATCTCCCCTAGATGGAATAAGATTCTCTTTGAAAAGTAGTTTTGTTCCATCTGCTAGAGCTTGAAGAACTCCCAAAGGACCGGCGTATTCAGGTCCAATACGCTGTTGTATCCCTGCGGATATTTCTCTTTCTAACCATACAATCACTAGCACACCTATTGTGATTCCCAATACAAGAGTCAAAATAGGGACAAGTATCCATATAATTCCATACACCTCTTTTAAAGATTCCAATCTGGAAAAAGAATTGATATCTTGTACTTCTGCTGTATCAATTATCATTTCAACGATCAACTTCTCCCATAATGATATCTATGCTACCTAGTATTGTCATAATATCAGCCAATTTCATTCTTTTAACTAACTGAGGAAGAATTTGCAAATTGATAAAACCCGGGGGACGAATTTTCCATCTCCAAGGAAAACCATTCTGATCCCCTATTAGAAAAATTCCTAATTCTCCCTTTGGGGCTTCAACTCTCACATAAAGTTCTTGTTTCGGTAATTCAAAAGTCGGAGACGGCTTTTTACTAATGAATCGATATTCAAAATCATTCCATTCTGGATCCTTTTCTCTATCAAAGCAACGGATTTCTAAATTCTCATATGGCCCTCCCGGAATTCCTTCCAGAGCCTGTTGAATAATTTTTATGGATTCTACCATTTCACCAATTCGTACTAAATAACGAGCTAATGAATCTCCTTCTTTTTGCCATTGAACTTCCCAATCAAATTCCTCGTAACATTCATAATGATCAACTTTACGTAGATCCCATTGTATTCCGGAAGCCCGAAGCATTGGTCCTGATAAACCCCAATTTATTACTTCCTCTCCACCAACAATGCCTACTCCCTCAACCCGTTCTAAAAAAATAGGATTTCGCGTAATAAGTTTTTGATATTCAACAACCCTTGTTAAAAAATAATCGCAGAAATCCAAACATTTATCTATCCAGCCATGAGGTAGATCAGCCGCTACCCCTCCGATACGAAAAAAATTATGCATCATTCTCATACCTGTGGCAGCTTCGAATAGATCATATATTAATTCTCTTTCTCTGAAAATATAGAAGAAAGGGGTTTGTGCACCAATATCTGCCATAAAAGGTCCCAGCCATAGTAGGTGAGAAGCTATACGACTCAACTCCAACATAATTATTCGAATATAGCTGGCTCTTTTAGGTACTTGAATATTTCCTAACTGTTCCGGTCCATTTACGGTTATTGCTTCTGTGAACATAGTAGCTAAATAATCCCAACGTGTTACATAAGGCAGATATTGTACAATTGTTCGGTTTTCTGCAATTTTTTCCATCCCTCTATGTAAATAACCCAATATTGGTTCACAATCAATAACATCCTCACCATCTAGAGTAACAATAAGTCGAAGAACACCATGCATTGATGGGTGGTGAGGACCCATATTGACTATCATGAGGTCTTTTCTTGTAGCTGGGGCATTCATAGGTTTTTCCTCGATTCATTCTTCCATGAATTGCTTAAAACAAAAACGAGTTCATCAAGATTCAAGATCTAATAAATCGAATAATTCAAAACGACTCTTCAAATTAATTAGTTTGTGGCTCCCGAATATCCAACTGATTAATTAATTTTTTATAACGTATTCCATTTTTCTTTGACAAATAAGACAGGAGTCGTTTCCGTTTTCCCAGAATTTTACGTAAACCCCTTTGAGATAAATAGTCTTTTCTGTGCAATTCCAAATGTGAAGTAAGTCTTCGTATCTTATTGGTGAAATTGAATACTTGAAATTCAATCGATCCCGGGTTTTCTTCTTTTTTTTCTTGTGAAATAACGGATATAAATGATTTTTTTACCATAAAAAAATGAAAGCTTGTCTTTCCCCCCCTTTTTTTATTTTATAGAGTCTAGATATTTTTATTGATCAGTAATAATAATGACACTCATTTTCAATTTGGTATATACAATAATCTTAATTTTCTTAAGAGTTCCTGATTTTTCAACTAAATTTTGATTAATCAACCCAATTCAAATAGGTATACTACTATATTTATGCATTCACAAAAGCAAAATTGTAGACTTCACAGTTATTAGATCTAAAGGGTAGGATATATCATTGAATTAGTATCGTGCCTCAGAATAGAGGGTAAGACTATGCGTATGTGCATCTATTTGTTTTCACATATCAGATATGTTACGAGAAATAGAAAAAAAAGAAAAATGTAGATTAACTAATTTTCAATCGGGGATACATATGTATCCTTACCATACTGAAACGGCTGCCATTATTGGTATCAAACCAATAGCGATTCATACAAGCTAAATCTTCTAATCGATAATTTGGCCAAAGAAATAACTTTAATTTAATTAGTTTTTTTTTATCTCTATCAAGATCTTTACTTGTAGCCAAAACTTGACAGCAATTATTCACTTTATTCTCATTGTAAAATGCCTTATTTCTATGCACACTATTTCTATTCTTAGGATTGAAACAAATTAGAATTCTCAATTCTCTACGACGTCTAGCGGATAAAATATTTTCAGGAACAAGCAAATCATAATTCTTTTTTTCTTTATTTTCAGTCAGCTTTTGATCTCTTGTTCTTGTAATGGATTTCTTAATAATTTGGTGCTTTCTCTTATGAATAAGCGAAAGGCCTATGATTTGATACATATTAAATTGTTCGTGGTTTTTTCTAGACAGACGAGTTGGTTCGATACTCAATATTCCTTTTTTTATCAATTCCGTATTCTGATTCTTCATTTTCATAATATCTAGACTTAGTTCTCCTCTTCGAATAGAGGCTATAGCAACCTTTTTTAGATTTTTCAGTCTAAGCAGGAGACAACCTACTTGGATATTATTCATTATTCTTTCATTTAAGCAATAATGCCAGTTCAATTGAAAAGGCAAACACCCTCTTAGGAAGGAATTAAGTTCTGCTTCGATGTATATCGTGTAGCTATCTTTTTTTACACTCTTTTTTATGTCGGATCCTGCATAATCTTCTTTAACATCTTTTTCTTTCTTTGAAAGGGATGCTTCAAGATTTAGTTGACTTGCATATTCTGTTTTATTCTTTTCCGTGATCTTTTTCTCTTCACTAACATTTTGATTTACATTCAAATTCAAAAAAAGGAATTTGATTGGGATGATCCATGGGTTACTCGTATATGCATTATAAAATATCCAATTTTTAGAGAAGAAAAAAGATTCCCGATTCGCTATAGAACGATTTAGTATTTCTACATTCATTCCCATCCAATCAAAAAGGTTTTTTTTTTTATTGTTATTGGATGGGTTTATTTCTTGATGAAGCGTAAAATAATAATCGGTATCGATCGAACCCCCAAAATGAATTTGATTTCTAAGACAAAAATTCAGAATTCTCCAATCAAAACACTTTCTATCCAGATTTTTTTCCATATCTAGAATAGAATCTTCTACTATATAATTCTTGATAGGAATATCATCCGTCATATCCCATTTTTTTTTTTTACGCGTGTTGCAATTATAAGAAATCGCTTGGTTATTATTTGCTTGGAATGACGATCTATATCCATAAATATATGAGTCCTTCTTATCTGCATAATTAATAGATTTATATGATAAAAGATCATACCCATATTGTTTTTTCATTTTTTTTTTTTGATTTGTTAATGAGTCTATTTCTTGTTTTTTGTAAAGAATTAATCCGTTTTTTTCATATGAATGATATTTGGTTAAATCTTTATTTTGAGCCACATGGCGTTTATTCATTTTATTTCGCCATTTTTGGGTTTGGGATACTAATCTAGACCATCCATTCTGAGATAAATCGTATCGATAATGACCTTTTCCTTTTAACCAATTTGTCCATTGATTCATTACAGAATTGGGAGCGCTCTTATGTTTTAATTTGGAATGAGATATTCCTTGTACTCCAAAAAAATAATCCTTTATTTCATTCTTAAGAAAAAGAGATGTTCCATGATATTCAAAAAGGGATCTTAATTTATACTTATCTAAGTTAATAACTTGGGTTTGTGATAATTTAAAAAATACATATGCTTGTGACAAAGAGGATACGTCACAAAAATTCTGTGAATTCGTATTCCTAATATTACAAGTTGATTTTTTTATAGTAGAAATAAAGTGAATTAGACTTTGATCTTTTTTATCACTTCTTTTTCTTTCTTCATTTGCTTCATTATTGTAAATGTATTTATTAAGAATCTTTTTTGTTGATTCAAGAAAAAGTTGTACATTGATTTTAGGAATATTAATGATACGTAGAAAGATATCTATATATACCCTTTCTATGAAAAATTGAAAAAAATAATGTGATTTGCGGAATAATCGAACATTTCTTTTTTGTAATATCTGCCAAATATTTTTTTGTAATTCTAATCTTTTATCATCATAAGTTGTTTTCTTAGAACAAATATTTATCTCTGAACCTTTTTTCTTGTCTTTTTTAAATTCTTCTATTTGTTTTATGATTTTCTTTGTTCTATCATTCAGATCTTTTATTTTTTTTTCTGTCAATGAACAGTCTGTCCAATTAATAGATTGAATTGGAATGGTGGATTCGTAAATCATTGGATTACTCTTACTTTTTGTTGAATCTTTTTGAATTTCATTCAATTCATATATTTTGATTTTTCTCAATTCTGATAATGATAGTTTTTTTCTTTTTTCTTTTAGAAATAGAATAATTTGGATGATCCATTGTGTTTTTTCTTTTGTGATATTTAGAAAAGATTTTGTTCTTTGAAAAAAATTATTTTTCCAAATTTTTATTCTTTTTTTAAGTTCTTTAAAAATGGGATCAAAAAACGAACGTCGCTTTAGGTAAGAAGAAGAAAAGGGAAATTCTACTTCCATTCCGAAAACTGTAAAAAAGAAGAAATCCGTTTTTTTCACTTTTTTTTTCATTGGATCCTTTTCCTTTTGAGGGGATCGTAGCTTAGATCTGTATCTGTGCCAAGGTTTCAGACGAAAAGGAAAAAGGACCTTTATTTGAATACCCTCAGTTAGCCAGTTTTTCGGAAATTCTGTTTCGGATAATGGAACGCCATTATAGGTGCACTTAATATACATTTCTCTATTCCAATCCTTTAAATCCTCTGACCATTCGGGAGATTGAAATAATAGTATACGAACGATATTTTTAGTTATTATCAATGAGGGTAATAGAATATATTTTCTAATAATCGAGTGGGTTACTAATACAATACTTCTGAATGGTTGAGCATTTTGAGTGTTTTCCCAGGCTTCCGCTATTTCCATACGATCTGCATCCTCTTTTTTCTTAATCTCTTTTTTATTTTTCTTTTCCTCTGTATAATCCGAAATTGTCAATTCTGTATTTTTATTTTTCCACATCCAATTTAGAAAAAAGATTTTCATTGGCTCGAAAATCTCAAAAGAAAAGAAAGAGGATTTGTCAAATTTGTCCAAAAAAAGAGGAGAATGTGGACTTGCTTGAAGGATTTCCCAACTATAAGTTTTACGTCTTTGAACGCGTTTAGATCCTTTGATTATGTCTCGGCTAAAATCCGATTGTTGTGAATAATCTATTAAAGAAAATTCTTCTTTTCCATCAGACTTATCAGTATCCTTGGGATACGTATAAGCATCGGCATTCTCTGAGTTACCAGTATCAGTATAAATTACTATAGGTGCTTTGGGTCTTCTTGAACAAATCTCATAATCTTCTCTTTTACCATTGCTTTCCAGGTATTCGTCTTCGTCAATGAATTTGTATGACCATCGAGGAACTTTTTTACTGTTTTCTTTCATTAAAATATTTTCTTTTCTAGTTATAAATGGTTTATCGTCCTCATCAGTTAGAAGTGCGTTCAATAAAAAGTTCATTTTTTTTTTTATAGCTTCGGAATCCATCTTTTCTTGTTCTCGAAATAAATAAAGTCCTTTAAAATGGAAATTGGATACTGATTTTCCAGAAAATTGACTGATCAAGTTAAAAAAAAAACGAATTTCATTTGATAATGATTTTTTATCAAATCTATCTATTTTCTGTTCAAAGTCTGGATAATCAGTATTAATATTAAGAAGGATGGCGTGAATCTTATTTATCAAAATGTAGTTTTTTGTGTAAGTTTTATTCTGGATTGAGAATAAAAAACTTTTTTTGATTCGTCCGCGATAGGGTCCGTTCAACAAAGGATCATATATTTTAGGTAAGTATTTTTTAGTCTCATCATTACATAATCTAATCTTTTTTTCGAGTACATCCAAAGCAAAAAATTCCTTATCTAGAGCTTCGGCCCTATTTAGAAATTGATTACTTAGGTTGTTTCTTTTTTGTTCATTAATCGAACTCCAATGATTATCCAATTCATCATAGGAGAGTTTTTCTGTTGTGAAGAGAGATGTCTTTCTTTGCATCATTTCAAGAAAAGTTGATAAACTAGATGGATATGTAAAAGATATTCTTTCTTTTCCATCACTTTGAGATGTATGAAAAAAGAATTGTGACATTTCATTTCTTAAGGCATTTTCAAATCGATCGTTTTTTATATATCGCAAAGGACGATGGAATCGTTTATAATCGAAAATCGTCCTTAAAAAAGGTTTTTCCAATCGAAAGATATCTTTTTCAAAGAGATCTTTATCTTTCTCATCTCTTTCATTGATATCGATTTTGTCCCAATCCTCTCTTAGACAAGCAGAAAGATATTCTGAAAAAAGAGAAGCAGAAGAATATTCTTCGGAAGTTCTTTCTACACCTATTTTTTCTTTTTTATCAATTTCACCTTCTTCTTTTTTATCAATTTCACCTTTTTCTTCAATTTCTGACTGTTTTTTATTGAAAATAAAAGCAGGCGGTGGTGTTCTCCCTAAATAGTATATTGAGGAAATAAATAAAAAAATAATAAAGATTCGAGACATCCAATTTCTCAATTCTGACATAATGTACTTATTAGATCGAATAAGTACATTAGATTTAATAGAATTCTTTTTCTGTATCCAGACTAATACCAATTTCTGTATCCAGACTAATACCAATCCAACCCATTTCATGAATAAAATGTGACCAATTAACCAACCAACAAAACTACTTGTTAGAAATAAGAATTGGTTGTTGCATCGAAACATATAAATGTTGACTAATCTGACTAACATTGAACTTGGTAAAAGGAAAAGGTTCAATAACTGCAAAATAAGATTATTCAGGAATATCTTTTGAATGCTAAAATTACGCATTGAATTTGGATTAGTGGATCCATAATTCAAAAGGCGTTTATGATTATCATTCTTGCAGAAGAAATGAAATAAAAAATAGGGTAGAGCTATGAAAGTTATTGTATGAGGTCTACCCAATGCTAGATGCAAGGGCGCATAATAGATCGATATGAACATCATGAGCTGTCCCGTAATAAAACCAGTTGTT